TTGTATGACTTAGCTTTCTGACATTTATGGAAAAATCAATTCGAGTCATAATATCGCTGAGCAGATTCTTTAACCAAGAATCATTTGGTTCAGACATAGGATACTTATCTAAAAGTTTTCGAACCTCAATCCTAGATGAGGAACTCATAAAAGAGTTTAAACTTTTTAATTTTTTATGTAACTTAATAAACGCTCGCGAAACAAAGAAAAGATGCATGGTAATCAAATACCCAACAAAAATCACAAAGAAAGTTTTTAAATAGAACATCTTTACCGAGGTATTTCGATAAACTATTTCTATGCCCAGAATAAAGTTATTGAACCCCCCCTTCCTCAAGCTCTCGATTATTATAAAAAATGGCGTTTTCCCCAATTCGATCTGAAGAGTTCGCCATGATAAAGCCAAAACCCTTGACACTAGGTCTGAAAATATCAGATTGATATATTTGTACCCTGCTAAAGTAAAAAAGCTTGGCAGATATCTTTGAAATAAATTCCATTTTTCTGATAAAAGAGAAAAAAAACTATCTCTTTGAAAACTTGTTCCTTTTTCTTTTCGATCAAAATGAATAGATTCTGAATAGGGACTATGACTCAAACCCATCTTTGAAATGAAATTGGGAAACTCATAAAAGTTTTTTGTTTCGGAATCAGATCGATTCATATTCAGATCTAAAAAAGGTTGACAAGAAGTTCTTTCCAAAGTGACTATTTGTGTCTCTGTTAGAGGTGTTGCAGAAGTATCTATGATCGAATAAATAGCTCTACCAATGACTGGATCGGAGTGAAAATCCTGAGATATCAATTTGAGATCTACTTGTGCCTCCATTGGTGAACTAGTACCTATATGCTTTTTACCCCCGCACAAAGAAACTATTTTCTTACGAAGGAACAAGCTATTCAGAAATTGTCCATAAAGAAAATGGAAATGAGTATTCCAAGTCTTTTCCACAGAAAATGGAAATCTTGTCTTACAATCGAACCAAAGGCAGTCCGGATTATTCAAGAATCGAAGTCTATTTGCTTTATAAAAAGAATATATTAATGAACTTCTTTGAAATTGATTCGCGGGGTTCAACCAATTTTCTTGATCGTGGAAGATTTTAAAAAAATCGGAATCCTTTTTATAGAAAGATTTGGTTCGAGTATGGAATGAGTCAATTGGTAGCATATTAGGTGATGTTATTGCTCCATTTACTACGAAGTTGGAAGGACTCGACTCTTCCACCAAAAAGGGGTTCAGTCTTTTTAAATGAACCATTTTAAATGCTAGTTGATGAGTTGGCCCATGCAATTCATGGATAGCAATTTCGGATCTCTGAATCGGGGTATTCCCTAAACTTACACAGTAAAAAAGGGGTGAATTAGCCCAAAAGAAAAGAAATTTGGTCGCAAAACCAAATATCTTAGTAAACAACCCAACAAGCGAATGTGGCCAAAAGAAGGACCGAGCTGCCTTGGAAAGTTTGTCCAACAGATAAGGAATTAACTTATATACCCTTTTTTGTACTTTTTTCTCTATGTACTTACGAACCTCAGACCAATAAATCCATTTTTCAAGAATATAAACACATAATTGAGAAATATAAAAACGTAATTGACCAGGAAATCGAATAAAAAAAACACGTAATTCACCAAACTTCACTTGAAACTTCACTTGCATGACTTCAAACGTGCCTTCAAAACGACTCTTTTGGACTTGAAAAAACCTTTTCTGCTCAGAAAGGAAATGTTCAAACTGTTCCTGTAAACTCTTTATGCTATTCGACCATTTGGATCTATAGGTATAATCCTGTTTGATTTTATAGTTCATTCGAGTTCGATAATTGAGAAGAGCTGTTACTTTTTGCTCTCTTGGAATTTGATTCCGATGGGATCTATTGAATAGATCTCTTAGATAAAAAGAGATACTAGAGTCGTTTTGAATCCATTGAGATTTCATTCGATTTTTACTAACAAAACCCACCATTTTTTGTCTGCCTCGCTTAAAAAAAGAATGAGTCTCCGGATAACATTGTTGATAACGAAACAAAAGAGGAGACCGAACCCATAAAGATTTCTTTTTTAATTCAGCCCTATCGTTTAATATATCATTCAATAATTTTGTTTGATCTAATCCCAAATCACTATTAAGATAAAAAGAAAATTCCTTGTGATACACTGTATCCAGTTCGCTTATTACTAGAGTCCATAGATCTGCTCTTCCTTGCAAGATCTCTTCGACTTTCAAATAGAATCGCTGAACTAAACGAAAGAGTCTATTTTTTTTTGCCGGATCTGATGAAATAGAATGAATTGAGACAGTCTTTTGTAAATAAAGAATGATTCTTAATAAATGAAGTATTTCGTTCTTTTCCGCTCGCCGGACAAAACGAAGAGGTTTCTTCGCAAAGTGAGGATCTTTAGTGGCCCTCTCAATCGGAGTCGACGTTATATATAGTTCTGAACATCTCTCAGAGCAACAAGAACCAAGGAATCTTGTCCGAAAATGTTCCATTTTTTCCGGAAACCTCTGAGAAATCCTATCTTTCTCGCGTTCCGTTTCAAGAAAGGAAGGATCCCAAGAACTTGCTCGTTGTTGAATATTTTTTTCATGAATCAATCCAGAATATTCCGAATCCTCATTCTGAAGGGACTCAAAAAGGTCTATGGGTGGATCAGAGGATCTTTTGAGTTTACTCGAATTCTTTCCTTGAATAAAATGAGATCTTGATCTTGTGGAAGCAGACTGAAGATTTGACCATATATTCCGCCCCTTGCTAAAAAACCGATCCCCCATATTACTACAAAAAAAATAGGATTCGGGCCTATCATTTCCCCAGAGATCTTGGTGGAATTGCCACCGATAAAATTGAGTACAATTTTGCAAGGAGATCGTCCCCCCTTTTCTCGAGAAGAGATCAGAAACATGCTCAATCCTATTTGACTCGAGCCCTTCTTGTGGTATTTTTTCACGAAAAGCAGGCATAAGATAATAAATCCAACTTTTCCCTAAGATTTTGAATCGCGATTCCAAATTAGGGTCCTTGTCATCTAGATAATATACAAACGGAAACTCAAGAGATTGGAGCGCTTTTTCTTTGAATAAGATATCAATTTCGGTAACCATTTCAGGAAAACTACGATTCTCCATCAAGTTCCTCCACCGCACTTTTGTTATTGGCAGAACCTCAGTATTTTCTTTCGGTTTCAGTAAATAATTTTCAGAGAGAGTTTTTCCCTTTGGAAAAGAAAGGAGCAACATACTCATTTTAGTTAATCTACGGGCTTGATCATCAGTGGTAATAAACGAGAGAGGAAAAAATCTTTTGAAAGAGAGGTTTTTTCGTTCAACCATATTTTGAGTGTTCATGCAATATATAAGGATCCCGACTACAACTACTATGACTCCCTTGATCGTGAAATACTGATTTCTTGTTGAACCCGGTAAATTGCGTGAAAGTAGGAGACTTAAAATTCGCGGATCAAAGAGTTTTAAAAATCGTTCTTGGCGGAAACAAATTTGAATAAAGGATCCCACTGAATAAAATTGGGTCCATGAATCTAAGAAATATTTAGACTTATTGATCTCTCTCATTATCTCTCTCAATTCGAAAATACCAAATTTGCGATTTTGTTTTTTCATGCCTGTGTAAACCTCCCGATTTTTTTTAGTTTATTGGATTTGATATTTGAAAACATTGACTTTTCAAATTCAGACGTGTTTAGTGAAATTTTTTTCATGATATTTTTACCATATTGAACTCTGTATATTTCTATTTGTTTATATTTATACAATATATATACAATATACAATATTTTCCAAATCCTATCTCTATTATATCTATCTTTAATATATCTATATTTTGTCCCCTTTAAGCATCCATGGCTGAGAGGTTAAAGCGCCCAACTCATAATTGGCGAGGTCGTAGGTTCAATTCCTACTGGATGCATGCCATCGATTTACATGAACTAAAAATTTATCTGCTATATATGAACAGGAATTACTAAGATTCTCTATTAGTTTATTAGAAATAAAAAATTAAGAATAAAATTACTTACAATATTACAATATTATGATGATAAAATTATACAAAATTGAGCCTACAAGCAGACGCACTAGAAACGGTACGGGTCAAGCGAAATCAAAAAATTTGATCTCTGGAAAGCGTCATTGTGGTAAAGGTCGTAATGCCAGAGGAATCATTACTATAAGACATCGAGGAGGAGGTCATAAACGCTTATACCGTAAAATCAATTTTAAACGGAATGAAAAAGAAATATCTGGTAAAATCATAACGATAGAATATGACCCTAATCGAAATGCACACATTTCTCTCATACATTATGTCAATGGTGAAAAAAGGTATATTTTACATCCTCGCGGGGCTCTAATTGGAGATACGATAATTTCTGGTACAGAGGTCTCTATAAAAATTGGCAATTCTTTACCTTTGAACGAAATACCGTTGGGTACATCTCTGCATAACCTAGAAATCACACGTGGAAAGGGTGGACAATTAGCGCGCGCAGCAGGTGCTGCGGCTAAACTTATTGCAAAAGAAGGTAAATCCGCCACCTTAAAATTACCATCCGGAGAACTACGTTTTATATCCAAAAAATGTTCAGCAACAGTCGGACAAGTGGGTAATATTGGGGTGAATCAGAAAAGCTTAGGCAGAGCGGGAGTTAAACGTTGGCTAGGTAAACGTCCTATCGTAAGAGGGCTAGTTATGAACCCGATAGATCACCCTCACGGAGGCGGTGAAGGTCGAGCCCCTATTGGTAGAAAACAACCGAGAACCCCCTGGGGATATCCCACGCTTGGAAAAAAAACTAGACGGAAAAATAAATACAGCAACAAGTTTATTCTTCGTCATCGTAAGTAACTGTAAGTGCAGGAAATAAACTTAATTTATTTAGTTTATTAGATTAACTAACCTAAAAACTAAAAAAAAAGTCACTAGAGAAACTAAAATTATTATTCTATTTAATATTTTATTAAAATATATGACTTCTAAAGAAGATAGACAAAGAAACGAGAAATAAACTATGACACATTCACTAAAAAAAAATCCATTTGTCGCTAATAATTTATTAAAAAAAATAAATAAGTTGAACATAAAAGCTGAAAAAGAAATAATAATAACTTGGTCCCGTGGATCTACAATTATCCCAATAATGATTGGACATACCATTGCTATCCATAATGGAAAAGAGCATTTACCTATTTATATAATGGAGGATATGGTAGGCCATAAATTGGGAGAATTCGCAGCTACCTTAAATTTCCGTGGGCATGAAAAAAATGATAATAAATCTCGACGATGAATATTATTTTAATACTACGAAATCTTTCCATAATTCTACCTCATTTAGTAAAAGTCAAATTTTATGTACCAGATGCAAAATAAAACAAAACCGGGCATTTCTGCCTTCGGTCAAACTATCTCTATATCAGCTGATAAAGCCCGCAGGGTAATTGACCTCATTCGCGGTTGTTCCTATGAAGAAACCCTTCTTATATTAGAACTTTTGCCCTATCGAGCCGCCTATCCTATTTTTAAATTAGTTCATTCGGCAGCATCAAACGCTAGTTCCACTTTCACTTCAAAGAAAGAAAATTTATTTATTAGTAAAGCCGAAGTAAATGAGAGACCCGCTATAAAAAAATTAAAACCTCGAGCTCGCGGCCAGAGTTATCCAATAAAAAGAGCAGCCTGCCACATCATTATTGTACTAACAGATCTTTCTTTAGACTTTACTGAATCGGTAGAGCCAAAACAAGCAAAAAATCCTCTAACTAAATTATATTTGAATCTGAGGGGTTTATGGGACAAAAAATAAATCCACTTGGTTTGAGACTTGGTACAAACCAAGATCATTATTCAATTTGGTTTTCACAACCAAAAACGTATTCGGAAAGTTTACAAGAAGATCAAAAAATCCGAAATTTTATAAGAAACTACATACAAAATAAGGGGATATCACCCTGCGGTGTCGAGGGAATTGCACGTATCTCTATTTACAAACGAATTGATTTAATTGAAGTAAGAATCTTTACGGGATTTCCAAAATTATTAATAGAAAATAAACCACAAGGACTAGAAGAATTAAAAATAATGTTAAAAAAAGAATTGAGTTGTGGAAACCGAAAATTGAACATTGTTATCACAAAAATTGAAAAACCTTATAGTAATCCTAATATTCTTGCCGCATTTATCGCCGAACAATTAAAAAATAGAGTGTCCGTTCGACAAGCAATGGAAAAAGCGATTGAATTAGCGGAAGAAGCAAATACAAAAGGAATTCAAGTACAGATTGCAGGTCGCCTTAATGGACAGGACATTGCACGTGTACAATGGATTAGAGAAGGACGAGTTCCTCGACAAACCATTCGCGCGACTGTTGATTATTGTTCTTATCCAGTTCGAACTATCGATGGGGTCTTGGGCATAAAAATTTGGATATTTGTGGATGAAGCCAAATAAACTTTTAGTATTTTATTGAACAAATCGATGTGCAAATAATAAATTTTATGGGGTTAAATCAAAAGTCAATTTTTTTTTTATTTTTATTGCTATGCTTAGTGTGTGACTCGTTAACTTTTGAAAGTTTAGAATAAAATCTAAACTTATAATCAACTCATCAACTTCGCATTATCTAGATCTATAAAATCGAACCAGTCAGGATATGAGTATATGAGTAATTGGTAGTATCATTATAGCAACCGCCATTTTTTTTTTTTTAGATTACTATAAATTACTTTATTACTTTCAACTTTCATGCTTTTAAAATGTTAGAATGATTTCTATGATTATATTTATTTATTAATTAATTTATTTATTAATTAATTAGCAAAATAAATGAAAAAAAAGATGTGGAGTTAAGTTGGAGAGCAGAAAGAAAGTGAAAAAAAAAANGATTAAGAATCAAAAATTCCAATTATGTAAGGTCTAGTAAAATAGGCAGTGTAAGAAAGCATAACTACTTAATAATTTAGAATTTTTAATTTGGACTAATTAATAGAATAGTTTAGTAGTTGGTAGTAGTATAAAATAAAGAAAGAGCTTGAAGCCACTAAAGACTAAGAAAAATGGCTAAATACCCCGTCTATTCTATAAAAATTTAAGCTCCATTGTAAAATTAAGACCTAATCATGTAAATTAAGAAGTGATGGGAACGATAGAACTTGTGAATGCAAAGGCAAAATATTTTATTGAACAGATTCACCAGTTGGGATGGCGAAATGAACCGAAAATCAACTCATATATTTTGAAATCACTAGCTAATGCTCAAACTGATTTCGAAATTAAAAGAGTCAATATTCGCCCGCGAAAAATTTTAAACATTATTAAATTAATATAAATAAAGTTGAGAATAAAGCAGTCAATCCTTGAATGCCCGAGTCCCAAATTAAAATATATTTTTTAATTATTTTAAGTAAAATGAAGGCTCAATTTCTAAATCCTGCCATTCATAATTCGCGAGGAGCTGGATGAGAAGAAACTCTCACGTCCGGTTCTGGAGTAGCGATGAAATGAAAAAAAACATCAATCATCAACTATAACCCAAAAAGAACTCGATTCCGTAAACAACATAGAGGAAGAATGAAAGGGCTCTCTTCTCGTGGTAATCACATTTGTTTCGGTAAATATGGACTTCAAGCACTTGAACCCGCTTGGATCACATCTAGACAAATTGAAGCAGGTCGACGGGCAATGACACGAAATGCGCGTCGGGGGGGTAAAATATGGGTACGTATATTTCCCGATAAACCAGTTACTATACGACCAGCAGAAACACGTATGGGTTCGGGAAAAGGATCTCCAGAATTTTGGGTAGCTGTCGTTAAACCCGGGCGAATACTTTATGAACTAGATGGCGTAACAAAAAATATTGCCAGAAGAGCTATTGCTATAGCAGCATCAAAAATGCCCATAAGAACTCAATTCATTTTTTTAGAATTAAAATAGAATAGAAAACGAGGACTTAAACAGATTTCTTCGTAGATTTGTAGACAAAAAATCTTTTTTTTTCGCCCGTTGCGTTGGTAAAGGACAGAGTTAAGAAATGATATGATTCAATCTCAAACCCATTTAAATGTAGCAGATAACAGCGGGGCACGAAAAGTAATGTGTATTCGAATAATCGGATCTAGCAATCGTCGATATGCTCATATTGGTGACATTATTGTTGCTGTTATAAAGGAAGCTGTGCCTAATATGCCTCTTGAAAAATCAGAAATAGTCAGAGCCTTAATTGTGCGGACCCGTAAGGAGCTCAAACGTGACAGCGGAATTATACTACGATATGATGATAATGCCGTAGTTATTATTGATAAAGAGGGAAATCCAAAAGGGACCAGAATTTTTGGTGCAATCCCACGAGAATTAAGAAAATTAAATTTTAATAAAATAGTTTCATTAGCTCCCGAAGTATTATAAACGGTTGTTTAATCGAGTCTGCGACCTTGCAAAGAAATCTATTTATCGCTTGAATATTGAGTAAAATCCGTCTGGCGTATATAACTTTACTTTACTAAAAAAATTTTAAAGTAAAAGCGAAAAAAAGCATGTTGATGTTAATATTATAAAATTCGTGAGCCTACTAAATTCACATGTATCATGGGTATAGACACTATTGCTGAGATATTCACTTTTATACGAAATGCTAATATGGATGGAAAAAGAGTGGTTAAAATTCCCGCCACTAATATTACTGAAAAAGTTCTACAACTACTTTTACGAGAAGGTTTTCTTGAAAACGTGCGAAAACACCAAGAAAACGGAAAATCTTTTTTGGTTTTAACTTTGCGACATCGAAAGATTAAAAAAGGACCTTTTAAGAATATTTTAAATTTAAAACAGATAAGTCGACCCGGTTTACGAATCTATTCTAAGTCTAAAAAAATCCCTAGGATTTTAGGTGGGATAGGAATTGTAATACTTTCTACATCACACGGTATACTTACAGACCGAGAGGCGCGACTCGAAGGAATCGGGGGAGAAATTTTGTGTTATATATGGTAGATCCTTTGTTCATTTTTTTTTTATTTTCCATTGTTATACTTTATATAAGCTATAATAATTTTTAGAAAATAAAGAGATTTTCTTCGGATTAAATAAGCTTTAAAATTAAGGAGTTCAAACAATGAAAAAAAGAGCCTCCGTTCGTAAAATCTGTGATAAATGCCGACTAATCCGGCGTGGAGGACGAATTTTAGTAATTTGTTCTAACCCTAGACATAAACAAGGACAGGGCTAATAAAACGTAGCCACCAAACCAATTAAAAATTTGGAAATAGATATATCCTCACTGACGCAGATTAAAAAAATAAAAAAGGCTAAACTATGGCAAAATTAATCCCGAGAATTAGTTCGCGTAGGAATAGACGTATTCGTTTACGTAAAAATACACGTAAAATACCACAAGGAGTAATTCATATCCAAGCCAGTTTACAGAATACTATAGTCACTGTTACAGATGTACGAGGGTGCGTAGTTTCGTGGGCTTCGGCAGGCAGTGCAGGATTCAAAGGAACTACAAGAAGGACGCCGTTTGCTGCCCAAACCGCAGCAACAAATGCTATCCGTGCGGCAGTAAACCAAGGTATGTGCGAAGCAGATGTCTTAATAAAGGGCCCTGGTCTCGGAAGAGACGCAGCATTACGAGCGATTCGTCGAAGCGGTATACGATTAGAGTTGATACTGGATAGAACTCCTATGCCACACAATGGCTGTAGACCTCCGAAAAAACGACGTGTATAGAGAGAAAATCCCAGTTTCTACTGCTGGGACACTCAAATGGAAATGAGAACAGCTAATAAAAGCCTTTCTTATCTTATGGTTGCTTTATTTTGTTTTGTCTCCACTTGATGAAAGGTCAAGCCGACACACTGGACATTGCGATGCAAAAATCGGGGTACATGAGATTTGAAAAAACTGTATTGATAAAGTTCTTTCTCTAGACCTTACAATTGATCTATTTCTAGCAAGGTCGCTCGATATGTAACTGCTGAAAATAGCATTTGACCTCCCCACAAATCGTTGACAGCACACAACATATAGCTTTTTTTTGACGTAACCCACGGATTTCTGTTTTTGGATGAAAAAGAGACAAAAGTCGTGGCTATTTAAAAAAAGGGCCCCAACCTTTAAAAATATAACAATAAAAGTTAAACTATGACATATTTTTAGTTATGCCAATTTAAACTAGGAATTATAGTATGTATTCTCATGGATAACTACGTTTTCTTAAAATCAGGACAAACGGAAGTTTAATAGCGAAAAAAAAANCTTCAGGGAGGAGACCGAGATCCATGTTGAACACAAAATCCCGTTATCACCCTTTACCTTACTATGACTATGATAAAGTAATAGAAAATAAAAATGAGTTATCATTAAAATTAATTTTTATTGATCAATTTAGACTTATTCTCCCACGATCTATAATTACTTGAAAAAGGTCGAATCAATTTACATTATTGCACCTTTTAAATTTAAATTTAAATATAAAGACAAGACGATCTTTTGAAACTCGAACATTTTGATGTAGAATAGATCAGAAAAATATTTTTGATTTTTAGGAAAACATTTTATGTTTTATTTCAATATTTAAAAAGAAATGAAGTTAATACACCATATTCTTTATTCTTTCTTTGAACAATTTATTCTAGACTAATCTAAATTTAAAGAACTCAGAATTAAATAAACTATAAAGTTAAGTATCTAGGGAAAACTTTGAAAGGTTACCCTAGATACACAAGCTGTGGTTTTTCACAATTTAAAAAAGACCTAAAGTTGGGGATTTTTCAATAGGTAATGTTGCCCCAACGCCCAACCAAAAAGAAACTGCGATACCAATCAAAAAGATACTAGTAGATAATGGACGACGAAATGGATTTTGGAATCGATTCACATTCTCTAAAAAGGGTATTGTTAATAATCCTGCAGGTATTGAGACCATTAAAAGAACACCCAATATTTTATTAGGCACTGTACGAAGTATTTGAAATACAGGAAAGAAATACCATTCTGGTAATATTTCTAACGGGGTTGCAAAGGGATCAGCTGGTTCGCCAAGTATTGCGGGTTCTAGAACCGCTAAGCCAACATTACATGCAATAGTACCCATGATTACAACCGGAAAAATATATAAAAGATCATTTGGCCAGGCAGGTTCCCCATAATAATTATGACCCATCCCTTTAGCTAATTGAGCTCTTAACAGAGGATCGTTCAGGTCAGGTTTTTTTGTTATTGGGATAGGTGAAATTTAAAAGATTCATCCTCCGAAAGAACTGGACATGATAATTTTTAATCATCCAGCTCGAGCACTACTAAAAACAAACAAAATTAAATAGCTATTCATACACAAATTGGATGATCATGCTATAGGAATCGGTGAGTTGAAAACATTCAGGTTTTCCAAGTAAATACTCAAGCCCCAAGTAGGCTAGAAGCGCCTGTGCTTTTTGGGTCGTCTCACACCTAGATTAAATTGATATGGATTAAAAACCCTTTTACAAGTTACAATAAACAAAAATAGTTTCCTTGTTCCTAAAAAAGTCTAACTTATGTTCTTCGTTAGATCTCTTATTTTACTCCGATAGTATTATCGAGATGAGGCCAATGCAGAGGAAATAACTACATTTACATACTATAATTTATTATTAATTTATTATTTCGATTTTTTTTCAATTGGATTTTACGGAGCCTGCTCACGTGTACAACGGGATTTTATCTGATCATCGAAAAAATCTCTTGAAGCGAACCAGCCTACATCTCACATAGGGCTTATGCTCCGATTGGAACAAAGACACATTTGGTTGGTAATGCCAATTCCAATGTGGCAGATATCTCTCTACATAGACACATCAATAGTTCAGGTCACACACTCCCATAATCCTTTTTTATCTTACTCCCTTCACCTTTCAACTCAAATATAATTAAAATAAAAATTTATAGCCAAGAAATACTAGTACTGCTCCCCCTAGTGAGAAATTGATTTAAAGTATAGATCTAAAATAAGTTTTCTTATAAAGGACCCGAAATCCCCTGTTTACGTATCATTAGAAAGTGCATTAACATAAATACAATAGTAAGAAGCGGCAATACAAAAGTGTGTAAACTATAAAAACGCGTCAACGTAAATTGTCCCACACTAGCACTTCCACGTAAAAGTTCTACCAATGGGGTTCCTATTAGAGGAATAGCTTCGGGTACACCTGTTACAATTTTCACTGCCCAATAACCAATTTGGTCCCAAGGTAAAGAATAACCAGTTACGCCAAAAGATGCGGTTAATACAGCCAGAAGCACACCCGTAACCCAAGTTAATTCACGAGGTTTTTTAAATCCCCCCGTGAGATAAACGCGAAAGACATGAAGGATCATCATCAATACCATCATACTTGCCGACCATCGATGAACTGATCGGATTAACCAACCAAAATTCGCTTCAATCATTATGTATTGAACAGAAGCAAAAGCCTCATTAACAGTCGGACGATAATAAAAAGTCATAGCAAATCCAGTAGCTACTTGTACTAAAAAACACGTTAGGGTAATTCCACCTAAACAATAAAAAATATTGACGTGGGGAGGAACATATTTACTAGTTATATCATCCGCAATCGCCTGAATCTCTAGACGTTCTTCGAACCAATCATATACTTTATTTACATTATTGAGATAGGTTGAATCCCCCTCTGAGAACTGTATATGAAACTTTCATCTCGTACAGCTCAAGCAAAAATGCTCCAATACTCAATTCAATTGAATTGAAATTCCGATTAAAGCTTATTAATCTCGCAAATTCAATAAAATCCCAAAGTGATGAGTATTCATTATTGTTGTGGCACTATTCACTATTATATCAAAATATCAAGTTAGCTCTTTCGTCATTCTCTTTATTTTGACGGGCGTTTTGAATTTTCTCTTTCCCTACCTTTTCTTTTTTGCATTTGTTTGTGCTTTATTTTCTTGGATAGAAATTACTTTGTTAAGACCCTATGAATTGAATAAAACCGCAGATTCTTCATTTTGCACCACGATGATTCAATAAAAAACCTAAACGCAAGTAAGGATTCCCTGAGTAAGAACCTTTTATTTTCACTTCGCTAATTTTTGAGAAAAAAAATATTTCATTTTTTTATAGGTGTCCAAAGGTCTTGTTTTTACAACGTGTTTTGGAACTCCGGCACGAGGTCTAAATAGTGAATTTTTAAGTATTAATCATAGTTTCCAATCTAGATTTGTGTTTCAGAGACTACAAGTTGTATCTGACAAAGTAGAATTCTCTTTAAGCACGTGAACCAAAGTCTAGGTACTACCAATTGGATCCAATCTTACAAGTCACACACTCATTTTCCGGAAATGACAGAAATCAAAAAATGACGCGATCGAACTGCCAAATTGAAAAGAAAATTCAAATAAAATGTGTTTGAAATTTGAAAACCCTTTGACATTCAAACGCAAAGCCTATTTGAATAGCTTTTAATTTATTGAATTATTGAAATTCCGTCTAATAAAACGGAAGAATTATAAATTTCCAGAAGAATAGATAGAAATACCACGAATAGACCCATTGCAACACCCATCAAGGGAGTCGTTCCCCACCCAGGAGCTACTTTACCATATTCTGAATTCAATGGTTTTAATAGATTACTTACAGTGGTTTTTTTTGGACCGTTCTCAATAATTTTTGTAGCCATAAATCCTATTTTATTGATTCTTTATTTTTTGAGCGAATCGAGTTTTTTTTATACCATTCTGTTGTGAATCAGTTTAAATTCTAAAACAAATCGAAATCATAAATAACATGGAACCAGCAACCCTTGTCGCTCTCTTTTTGTCAGGTTTACTTATGAGTTTTACTGGATACGCCCTATATACCGCTTTTGGACAACCTTCGCAACAACTAAGAGATCCTTTCGAAGAACATGGAAACAAGTTGAAGTAATACGTCGACCATATTGGAGTACTTAATTACTTCAACTTCATCGATTAAAAATTTATTTAATTTTTTTCATTGGTATTGTAGGCGGTTCGCGAAAAAATATAGCGAAAAATATAATGCCTAAAGTCGAGACTAAAAGGAATGTATAAACCACTGCTTCCATAAATTTGTTCGTGATTTCGAATTATAGATAACTTTCTTGACCCGTTTAATTTTTATCAGATTTGGAGTTTGTAAAATGAAACCAAAAGTGATATCAGACTCCCAGTTTTCTTGTAGTTGGATCTCCCAATTTTTGGAATGCTCCAAACTCGACTTGCAAATCCAAATCCGGATTAATACCTGCAAAAACATCTCGAAACAGTGTTCTAGCACCGTGCCAAATATGGCCGAAGAAGAAAAGCAAGGCAAATGAAGCATGACCAAACGTAAACCAACCTCTTGGACTGCTTCTAAAAACCCCATCGGATTTCAATGTAGCACGATCTAATTCAAAAATTTCACCCAATTGAGCACGTCTAGCATATTTTTTCACAGTAGTAGGGTCGCTATAAGTCAACGCATTGAGTTCACCACCGTAAAACGAAACAGTTACGCCGACTTGTTCAACACTATACTTTGATTCTGCCCTTCTAAATGGAACATCAGCTCTAACAATTCCATCACTGTCTACTAAAATAACTGGAAATGTTTCAAAAAAAGTAGGCATACGGCGTACAAAAAGTTCACGTCCTTCCTTATCTCTAAAGATCGGGTGACCTAGCCATCCAATTGCTATTCCATCCCCCTTATCCATGGAGCCCGCTCTGAATAATCCGCCTTTTGCAGGATTATTGCCGATGTAATCATAAAAAGCTAATTTTTCCGGAATTTTAGACCAGGCTTCCGATAAACTTTGTTTTTCGGCTAGTCCCACACTAATTCTGCGATATATCTCTTGTTGGAAATATCCCTGATCCCATTGATAACGGGTAGGCCCAAATAATTCAATTGGAGTAGTTGCTGAACCATACCACATAGTTCCGGCAGTTACAAAAGCTGCAAAAAAGACAGCAGCTATACTACTAGAAAGGACGGTTTCAATATTTCCCATACGCAATCCCTTATATAGCCGTTGGGGTGGTCGGACACTCAGATGGAATGGGCCGGCTAATAAACCCAAAGTCCCGGCTGCAATATGATGTGAAGCTATTCCTCCCGCAACCAATGGATCAAAACCTTCTACGCCCCAGGCTGGATTGACAGCTTGTACTTTTCCTGTTAGGCCATATGGGTCGGAAACCCAGATTCCAGGACCATATAAACCTGTTACATGAAATGTGCCAAACCCAAAGCACGTTATCCCTGCGAGAAATAAATGAATGCCAAAGATCTTGGGCAAATCCAAAGAAGGTTTTCCTGTACGTTGATCAAAAAAAACTTCTAAATCCCAATAAACCCAATGCCATATAGCTGCCAAAAAGCATAATCCAGAAAAAAAAATATGTGCTCCAGCAACACCTTCATAACTCCACAAACCTGGAGTCGTTATAGGTCCCCCTGTGATATCCCAACCCGCCCACGACGTAGTTATTCCTAAACGAGTCATAAAGGGTATAACAAACATACCCTGTCGCCACATTGGATCAAGAATCGGGTCAGAAGGATCAAAAACCGCCAATTCATATAGAGCTGTCGAACCAGCCCACCCAGCAACCAGAGCTGTATGCATAATATGAACCGAAAGCAATCGACCAGGATCATTCAATAAAATAGTATGGACACGATACCAAGGTAAACCCATGAAAATACCTCCTGATCAAAGAGAAAGAGACGCCACATAACTTTCTTGCCTTGCCCTTGGAAATCTAGTTTTGAGTTAGATATCTAGAGCCTTTAATTGTTTATATTTCATAGAAAAAATAAGGAACCAATGGGCAAATAAAACCCTTTTTGACGTTTCTATCTCAAAGTAAATTTTTTTTGCGAAAGGTATAATTGAATTTTATGCCCATTGGTGTTCCAAGAGTACGTTTCCTATATGACGAAGATGTAGGTCACGTGTGGATTGATATATAGTGCGGCTTGGCAGATAAATTGAGTCAATTGGGACCCCCCCCATATCGCGCCCGATCGAGATAACCCCTTATTCACCAAAAATAAATTCAGGGAATCATCCCAAATTTGGAGCGTGAAGTGCAATGATAGCATTTGTTGGGGAAATTGAATGCCAGTCATTATTATGGTTGTACGAAAAACTTGAAGTATTTAAGCTCCGTTTACAAAAGCCACGTGGTAAGCTATCGAGGATTTTCACTTTTAACCTAAAAAATGCCTAACTTAATAAGGAATTGAAAATAACAAGTGATAAAAAAAATGGAAATCAGAACTTATTTGTTTTATATATACAAATACAAAATTGGGAGAATCTCTACCCGGAGAAGAGCAAAAACCTATATAAAACGAAACTCATTGAGGAACAAGAAAATAACATCAAAATTTGGATTAAATCTCGATGAAACAATAAATCAATGAGAAGTTCACTCAATACGTTGAGTGACCAAAAAGCCCATTTTGAAAAACAGAAATGGACTAGAATCTATACATTGATTCATTTTCAAAAGCTTGTTGAACCGTATGTATCAAAAGGCGCGTGTACGGTTCCGAAAGGGAAATATTTTACCCAAAACAACCGACTTTATCGCGAACGATGCCTTTTTTTAACTAATGCGATAAATACCAAGATTGGGAATCAACTTGCAGGTCTTTTTTTCTATCTTGGTATTCAGGATGATCCCAAGGATATTTTTTTTTTTATAAACTCTCCCGGCGGAGGAATAATATCTGGATTGGCTATTTACGATAGTATGCAAGTTGTACGACCAGATACCCAAACAATATGCATCGGACTAGCCGCTTCTATGGCATGTTTTCTCCTAGCTGGGGGAACAATTACCAAACGTCTAGCATTCCCTCACGCTTGGCGCCAAAGAGTTTTTTTTCACAAAATCATGAGGAATACTATGCCTTCCTTACTATGAATATGACGATTCTATTTAAGTAAAAATAGCATGGCACTTTGAATTCGATATGAGAAGTTTGTCTTTTTTTTTTTTTTCAAACTATTTGATTATGTATCGAGAGAGTAGTATAAAAACTGAAAGGTCTTTTCCGAAGTCCAGTTCAGTGTCACAAACCTTTTATTTCTTTGAATATTCATGAAAATATTTAATACTTTACAAAAAATTCATTTTGATTGGATGACAAAGAAACTTTGGGATTGCTATAGACAAAAAGTAAAAATAGAAACGGAATTAAACTATAGAAAGCAATGGAGCCATCATAGTAAATTTAAGCATTTCTGAAAGGAAGGGTGGCATTTTGATCATTTATCTAATCCTGATTCTCTTTTCTTTATTTATTTGCTTAATAAATAAAGTAGGTTTTTTATTAATTGAATTTGGTAGCCGTATGCAGTAATCAAAAAGTGCCTGTACGGTTTTCGATTGTCTCAGTTTCAGGCGAACAAAAGAAACTTTTTTTATATTATCAGGGTAATGCTGCATCAACCTTTGAGTACTTTTTTTGAGACTCAAGCAGGAGACGCAATGATGGAAACAAACGAGGTGTTGAAAATGCGTGAAAACCTCATTGAGGTTTATGCCCAAAGAACAGGTAAACCACATTGGCTCATAAGTAAAGACATAGAAAGGGATGTTTTTTTTTCACCAACTGAGGCACGAACTTATGGACTTGTTGATGGTGTGGGGGTTACTCTTCTCTAAATATGGATTTCACCAATTAGTTAGTTAGGATCCATCTAAACCAGTCCTTAATATTCGATAAATATAATCTACCATGCCAACTATTAAACAACTTATTAGAAATGCAAGACAGCCTATAAGAAATGTCACAAAATCCCCCGCTCTTAGGAGATGCCCTCAGCGTCGAGGAACGTGTACTAGGGTGTATGTGCGACTCGTTTATATTCTAAAAAGAGATTGTCCAATCCGTCTATTTAGGTAGAAAGTTTATGGTTTCCATTGGTGCAAATCCACTCACCTCAATTGAAATAATTCTCTGGTGGTACCAAAGGGTTATCCATTAAGCAGGGCAAATACTAAAAAAAGGGTTCCCAATCTGACAAAAACGGCCTAATAGGGTAAGCTATCTCAGCTAAATTTTCTTACTTAAATATCGTTACTTTATCTAAGTGGATCTCGTTGTGAAAGACCTATTACTCTTTACTCTACTAGAGAATTACTGGGTAGAGCCTAATAATAACGTGAACTATACAAGTTCTCAATAAAAGATGATGAAATTTAAGTGAAGAGCTCCGGTGTATAGAAAATACCTCACCGTTTAAAAAAAGAAGAGACCATAGAAACGAAGGAATCCCACTATTTAGTTAGCTAGTTCTATTTTTTAACACTCTTTTTGATACATTCAGAACTAAAAATTTCGTTGGTATTTTTTTCTTGTTTTACAATAATTTAATAAAATACCTAAAAAACAAAATAAAAATCGTGGTTGGGAAGGTTAGAGTTGCAAAAGCCATTGGAAGTTTCGTTTTATACATTGGAGAAATTTGTTGTCAGAGGATTAATCATTATTTTATAGTAAATGTTAGTTGTTATATAAATTCTCAATAAATAAAGAAAGAACGAATAAAATAATAGCCAAGTTATTTAAAAACGGATATGACCAGAATTAAACGAGGATCTATAGCTCGGACACGCCGAACCAAAATACGTTTCTTTGCATCAAAATTCCGAGGGTCTCATTCAAGACTTACGCGAAGTATTATTCAACAGGGACTAAGAGCTTTTGTTTCAGCTCGTCGAGATCGGGATAAAAAAAAGAGAGATTTTCGTCGTTTGTGGATCACTCGTCTAAATGCAGTAATTCGTGCAATGGGAGTAGGTCATAGTTATAGTAAAGGAATCAATAATTTGTACAAAAACCAACTGATTCTTAATCGCAAAATACTTGCCCAAATTGCTATATCAAATAGGAAATGTCTTTATATGATTTCGAATGAGATTCTAAAAAAGAGAGTTTCATATCTCAATCAGAATAATTAAAAAAGAGGTCCCGGAGACTGGACTCCGGGTTTATGCGGATTTTCTTTATGATTATCGTCAAAGAAGTCCACTTTAAATTATTAATTATTAACTTAATTAACTAGTTTGAGCATTTGGTTTATTCTTTTTAGTATTTATGAATATCTTTCTGAATGTCTTTTTCTTTTGATTTATAGCTTCTTTAGCTTTCAATCTAGCTTCTTTAGCTTTTTTCAATCGAGCTTCTTTAGCTTTTAATCTTGCTTCTTCAGCTTTCAATCTAGCTTCTCGAATACGCGTCTTCATTTTTTCTAAACTTTCAGTGTTAGTAAAAGGTAAAAACGATAAAATCCGAGCTTGTTTTATTGCAAGAGTAAGTAATCGTTGTTGTTTTAAGGTCAATCTATTCACTCGTCTAGATAATATTTTTCCTTGTTGACTAATAAATCGTCTAATTAAGTCAATATTTTGATAATCAATTCGATCCCCTGATTGAATCGGGGGCAAAGGCTTACGAAAAGATTTTTTGGATTTCCGAACGGGTCCCGTGATTTGCTCCATTGTTTATTTATTCCTTATATCGCATATGCATATAAAACTCTAAGTTTTTAGGATGCCAATAAATTGTCATTATTCAGAAACTCTTTGTCCCACTGCGTGAAAGGATCTCTTTATTTTTTGATTTCTCCATGAATCGTATGTTTGTGACAACGGGGACAAAATTTTTTCAATTCTAATCTATTTGGTGTATTATGGCGGTTCTTTTGAGTTATATATCGAGAAACGCCTGTTGATATGTTCTTCAGACTGTTTCGTACACAGCTTGTACATTCTAAAATAACCTTTCCTCGGACATCTTTCTTCTTTTCCATGAACCTCCTTTCTTTTAATCTTTTTGAAAAACGAAACTTTCAATTCTTCCCAATATCTATCCGTGAGTCCGGAACCTTAGTTACTCTTAGAAAATAAATGACTAAAATGAAAAAAAGGGGAATGTCAACGCATCCGGGAAAAACCGATTCATTTCTATCAAGAAACCAGCTAAAAACCCCAACGAAAGTGTACTTAGTACTGGTGCGACGGATATATATGTTTTAAAATATCGCATCAAAAAATCTCCCGTCTCTTTTCTTTTTTTATTTTTATATCCAACTTGCAATTAAATATAGATTTATATTTCTCTCTTATGTATTCTTGTGTATAACAAATTAAATCAAAATTGTTTTGATACTTACTCTTTTATTTATTTAGTTATTTAGGTTACCTGAGACCAAAAAAAAGTTGAAGAATTTGTTTCGATCTAATATTCAAGGGATGTAGCGCAGCTTGGTAGCGCGTTTGTTTTGGGTACAAAATGTCACAGGTTCAAATCCTGTCATCCCTACTTCATTAACGCTCTATTTTGAACCGTCTTTATTTAAATAGAGTAGTATTCTAAATACTAGTTTAACAATTCCGAACTAAGAATTAGGAAATGAATAGTTCTATTTAGAGTATTCTCTATTCTAACAAGAAAGCGCTCTTAGTTTAGTTCGGTAGAACGTGGGTCTCCAAAATCCAATGTCGTAGGTTCAAATCCTACAGAGCGTGCTTTTTAACTTCTTAAAATTCAGAAATTTGAATTCAGTTCTGGGAGTGAGATCCATTGGGGATTCATGAGAAGGTCAATATTCAATATATATATATTCAATATATATATAAACGAGCTGTAAATTCATCAAGAATCCAACTGATCACCACGTCTGTACTGTAAATATGCTGTTACGAATAAGCCAATTAAGGTAATAGGAATTATACCTAAAATGATTCCCAATAGAAACGCTTCTATCATATAGATTTGATATGTAAAAAAAAAGCAAGAAGAGGTAATATATAAAATTATTAAAATCCTTTAATTCAGAAATTGAGATAAAAATACCTTAACATGATAAATAATTTGTAGAATACATGGAACCGGAATCCTAGACCGCAGAAACTTTTTATTTATTGAAAAATATTAAATCAGTCGTCTCATGCTTAGACCAATAAAAAGAACTAAAGTTATAGTGAAAGCTACCACTAGAAAACCAAAAAAACTAGTTATAGTAAGCATAATTAGGGCTCATCTAAATAGGTTATTTGCATATGTTTTAAAAACTATTTTCCCAAAAAATACCTAAATTCATTAAACATCTGTCTCGCAAACTATTCACCCAAAATGAATAGAATTTTCATTTTAGACTAAAAATTAACACTTAAATATTGCGTTACTACGTTCAAAATAGGAGAATTAGACTTATTAGGTGATGATCTCACAAAAATGCTCTTTTTGAATTAACAAGAATATACGGAGTTCAGAATGTCTGGAAACACGGGAGAACGCTCATTTGCTGATATAATTACCAGTATTCGATATTGGGTCATTCATAGTATTACAATACCATCCCTATTTATTGCGGGTTGGTTATTTGTTAGCACCGGTTTAGCTTACGATGTGTTTGGGAGTCCACGACCAAATGAATATTTTCCAGAGAGCCAGCAAGGAATTCCATTAATAACTGGCCGTTTTGAACCTTTGGAAGAACAGAATGAATTTAACCAATCATTTAGTAGGAGGTCCCAATGACTATAGATCGAACCTATCCAATTTTCACAGTACGATGGTTGGCTGTTCACGGCCTAGCTATACCTACCGTCTTTTTTTTAGGATCAATATCAGCAATGCAGTTCATCCAACGATAGAAGTTTAAATAAACTGAATCAAAATTATATAGCTACGACACAACAATCAAACCCAAACGAACAAACCGTGGAATTGAATCGTACCAGTCTATACTGGGGGTTATTACTCATTTTTGCACTTGCTGTTTTATTCTCAAATTATTTTTTCAATTAGGAATAATGAGATGATAGGGATTCTATTAGCACATTCGGAAGGTCTCTTATTTCTTAATATATTTCTTAATTTAATAATTATCAATGACTGTTTATGGCTCCAGCATGCCCGTTTTATGAAGTGTGGGAGGAGCGGGATCAATGACCGATACTACTGGAAGGATTCCTCTTTGGATAATAGGTACTCTAACAGGTATTCTTGTCATCGGTTTAATAGGTATTTTCTTTTATGGTTCTTATTCGGGATTAGGCTCATCCCTATAGTCCATATGGTATTTAGGAATAAGCTGAGTGGGATTGTGGACATCAAAGGGGAAGAACTCAACTTGATTTGGATTTGAAAGTAAATTAAATCAAGTTGAGTTCTTAGATTTTTTCTTATAAAATATTAAAGTATTATTACATTATAAAGTGCAGGAAGATCTGTACCTTCCTTATAATCTTTAGAACTTAATGAGCTTATCAATTTATTTCGGTCAATTGCACTTTCTCAAACTGTCTCTTTTTGAGAACCAAAAAGATTTGTGCCAAAATGATTGATGCAAAAAAAAATAAAAGGACTTGGACACGCAATGGATCTTGGAGTACTATTTCCGCATTGTCCTGACCAAATCCGCCCACATTAGGATTACTCGTTAATGGCTGATCCGATTTTATATATTCTCCCTCTGAAACAAGCGGTTCTAGTCCAGGAGGAACACGATTTACGACTTCATGACTATCTGATCCCTCTTTAATGATTATTTCATGACCACCTTTTTCATTTCGTATTATTTTGCTAACATTACCAGATGCTGTAGCATTAAAAACTGTATTGTTACTTTTGCTACCGTCAGGATAAATCTGACCTCTTCCCCTGTTTGCACCTACATATATAGGATATTTTAAGAAGTGTGCCCGCTTATTATTAGCAGGGTTTGGAGAAAGGATGGGAAATGTTATTTTCGTATATTTCTGCCCAGGCACAGGTCCCACCACAAAGATATTTTTTATATTTGGGCGATAACTCTGAAAAGACAAATTTCCTATTTTTTCTTTCAGCTCGGGAGAAATACGATCAGGAGGAGCTAATTCAAAACCCTCTGGTAAAATAAGAACCGCCCCCACATTCAAATCACCCTTTTTCCCATTCGAAAGAACTTGTTTCAGTTGGAGATCATAAGGGATTTGCACAACGGCCTCAAATACAGTATCAGGAAGTACCGCTCGTGGTACCTCAATATTCACCGGCTTATTCGCTAAATGGCAATTAGCACAGACAATACGACCAGTTGCTTCTCTTGGATTTTCATAACCTTGTTGTGCAAAAAGCGGATAGGCACTTGAAATGGATGTCCGAGTTAGGATAACCATCATGAGGAATGCCGAAAGAGATTGAGTAATCTGTTGAGTTCTCCAAGAAAAAAGATTTCTAGTGTGCATGGGCCAATTGTGGATTCCAAAATAAATACAAGTTAGGTCGCTCATCTAGTCTACTATACCACGATTCGGTCAGTTGCTCAAATAAAAAATTCATCATTTTAAAATAAACAAACAGGATTAAAATAGAAAAATATAACAAATTTAAGAATCTAAGTTTCAAAAAATGAAAAGTTAAGCTTCATATAACTTCACCTATTGAATCATAAATAATTAGAAGCGACGGAGAGACCCGGTTTAAATAGAGGAAAATAAAATATTTAAAACTTATATCAAGACTGACCGGAATGATGCAAACAAGACAGGATAGAATTTGATCATTATGACCAAATCCAAAAGAGTGATAGAAAAATCCAATAGTAAATTCCCAACCACGGGTTGAATGATATCCAAAAAACAAATCCGTGAATAGAAGCAGGAAAAAGACTTTCACTGTATCACTTAAATTAAATAAGAATTTTTGCGACCATGAGTTCAGAATACTAAGGGGGTTTTCATTACGCCAAATAACAAAACCATTTAGAATAATAAAACAGATCATATTTGTCAATAAGTGAAAAATAATCTGGATAGAATTTTCATTTTGGATATTTATTAATTGAATTGCTTCTTCATAGATTCTTTTATTATATTTTTGTGGGTCTGTCGGGAAGTCGTTTTGAATTATTTCGTCCAAGAAGAGAAAGTCCTCTAATTCTACAAGTTTTTCTAAAATACTCTTTTCCTGGATCAGATTCACGAAAAGTTCGGATTGCCTAGTATTCCACCAATGAGTAAGCCAAGATCTCATACATTGATTCAATGCTAAATAAATCCACCAGGGCAAAAAGACTAGAAAGGAAAGATATAAAAGAGTAGTGAAAATTTTATTTTTTATCATTTTTTCATCTTAGAATTTTGCAACCATTTTATTTAATAAAATAATAAAAAGAAAAAAAAAAACTTCTTACCTAGCTAAATTTGTTCAAAGGTATAAATAAAGGTTATTCTATTATTTTATATTTTATAACTTATTAATTATTAATTGATTTTTTCTTTTTGTGTGAGTATTTGAATCTACCAAGAATGCAGACTGAGATTCATCATTTTCTAGTCTAGTTCTCGAGGTCTACTCAAAAAAGACGACTGAACTCCCATTTCTATCAAATTAGGAGGGCCTTAGCACACCCAGACCTAAATTTTCTATTTTTTTATATTATAATTATATTTTTTTTAAATTTTTTAGAAAACTTCAATTGGTACACACAAAAAACTAGCCAATTCAGCAGCTCTTTTCTCAATTTCGACTGGGGTCAAAATTTCATAAGTACGAGTCAAAGGAATGGCCTTCTGACCTCGGATATACATATAAAGGACATGACGAGTATAAAAACCCTCCTTCGCCTCTATTCTAATCGACCTTATATCCTTTATAAAGAATCGTAACAGTATGCGACGATTTCTTCCAGGAAATACCCAACGAAAAATACATATAACTCCCCTCTTTTTATCAAATTGATGATAACCACCACCGACATTCCAGAACAGCATAGACCACAAGTATAAACTAATAAACAAACCCGAAATTCCGTAGAATGTCATGACTATCCCTTGGGGGAAAAAGGATATCAAATTTCGACTAAGATAACTGGAAGTGCCAACTAATAAAAATTCCAAGGAACCTAAAAGGAGGGTAAAAGCCCATACAAAATTACTTCCTTTTCTAGAACCCGGGATAAGTTCTATCAATATCTGTTCTGATCGCCACCTCATACTTGATCCGAGTTTATTTTATTGGTATTGTGAAAATACCCCATTCAACTAGTACTAAGTTTCATAAAGTTAGTACTAGTTTTGTGGACATGCTTAGGAGTAATCCATCAGCTTGGTTAGATCTAAAATAAGAACGCCCCCTTAATACAATTAAGATTCAAGTCTCGCTTTCCAAAAAATGGATACCCATTTAATCTACACTAAAGATTATTTAATTTAGAACAGTATTAAAAATATAAAAATATAAATAAACAAACCACTCCAATTCATGATAATCCCAGGTCTACTAGGTTATACAAAAAGATTGGGGTATCCTTTTTTTACTATCAAATCTGTTTCTATTTTATATGGGCAAATTTCTATAACTATAAGAGGACTCCGGAACCGGAACTTGGTTTGCATTCAAAGCGCATGTAACTTAAATAACTCACTAATAACGCTTTTTAAAAGATGGCGGGGTACAATTAAGTCAAATAAACCTTTTTCAAATAAATATTCAGCCTCTTGGTCCTCCTCGGGGATAGTTATATTTAATATTTGTTGAACTACTCTCGGACCCGCAAATGCAACGAAAGTACCGGGTTCGGTAATAATAATATCACCTAACATAGCAAAACTAGCTGTCACTCCACCTGTTGTCGGTGATGTAAGCATTGATACATAAAATAATCTTTTATTCGATTGATAATCATATAAAGCAGAAGATATTTTAGCCATTTGCATCAAACTTAAACTTCCTTCGTGAACACGGGCACCTCCGGAAGCAGACAGTATAATAAGAGGTAATAAATTTTTAGTAGCGTACTCAATTAACCGAGTTATTTTTTCTCCTACTACGCATCCCATACTACCTGCCAGAAACCGAAAATCCATAATCCCGAGTGCGACGGGAAGACCATTTAGTTGGCCTGTGCCTGTTTGAACAGCATCAAGTAAGCCTGTTTCTTTTTTATAAAAAGCAAGACGCTCACCATAACGGGCGCCCTCATCTTCTTCTTCGGTGGCCTCTTCGTCCTCATCCTCACCCTCATCTGGTTCCCATATCCATTCCTCTTCGTCCTCATCCTCATCCTCATCCATGTCTGGGTTCGTCCATTTCTCGTCCACTCCCACTTTCTCCTCCGGGTTACCGTATTCTGGGAGCCATGGTTCCTCAATTAAGTTGGTAGGCATCTCTAGTTCCTGGCCTTCCTTCAGGTCCTTGTATAATTTGCGCATTAAAGCCCGAGACATTTTCTCATTCCATTCCTTAATAGAGTCCACGTAACAGTCGTCCAATTCTGTTTCAGAATCAAATTCAATGGGATCCAGAGAAGCCATGTCTTGATCCAGAGGATTCCACGTCCCTTTATCAATCAAAAGGTCAATTCTATCTGAACTAGTCATTTTAAAATAAGACCCGCATTCCTCACAAATTTGCATGTTGGATTTCAACACCTTTTTATAATTTGGAATAAAACAATTTTCACATTGATCCCACAACTGCCTATGATAATCTGGATTTCGGTGGAGTATCAACTGAAGTTGTTCTTTTCTAATAAATTCCGTGCGGTCTTTTTGTTTTTGCTGGGATTTTTGATCACAAACAATCAATTCATCAATATACCTATAGATGTCAATACTTATACCTTTTTCTGTCTGAAGATCATTTTCAATTGAACTAGCAATAATAATTTGAGAAGGATCATTTTCCAAAATATCATTGGGAATGTCCAAATAGATGGCATACTTTTCTTCGGTCATATCCGTAATGATAAAGGCTTCATCATATTGATCCCCACCTTTCAAATTGAAAGTACTATTTTTTACGAGACTGCCAAAATCAGACTCATATTCGAACTCCTTATGAAGGGAATTATCTATCCAATTTTGCATCATAGTATTTTTGTTCCCCCTTTTGGAAAAAAAATCTTCAATAAGATAAAAAAATCTGGAACTCGAATAAAGTAAAAACCCTATTGAATAAAAGAGAAGATATCTTGAATACGAATACCGTGAAAAATTATTAACTACGATCAAAATATATTGAAGAGAGTAAAAAATCATTGAAGACGATACGAAAATATTTAATCTGATAAAAAAAGCGTGAATACGCTCAAGAAACATTGCATAAATAGGATCAATAAGTAGTGCATCAATAAGATCAATCACCATTGCATACAGAATCTCAAAAACCTTTGCATAAACTAAAAACCCTATTGAAAAAAGCAAAAAAAATATTGAATAAATGTAAAAGAATATTGAGTATGAGAAAAAAATATTGGTGACTTTGAGAGCAATGTATTGAAGACAGTGACAACATATGCAATAAAGCAAACCAATGGTGAATCCAATAACAAATTTTTGAATACGATCAAAAAGAAGTGCCGAAAGGAAAAGGCCAAATGAAAAAAAAAAAAAAAACCCCGAATATATTAGTATAATCATATTAGATTGCGATATTATAAAAAATTATTCCACTAAAAAAGAAAATAAAGGAGATGAGAGATAGTAACAATAACCATTTACAGTTGTCAAGAAGAAAAGAGTAGAATACAGGATAGATATTTATGGTGATGTGTGTGGAAAACGAAATGATTATGAAAAATGATAATCTACAATAAAAAAAAAAGAACTCTTATCGATTATTTCTCGTATTCATTTTATTATTTATTTATAGATATAAGACAACTTCCTTTTTATTATTCTGCTTGAATTAGTTTGTTTTAGAACTTTGGATCCTATATGATATATATATAGATAGCACTACATGGAACTAGTAACCCTCATATATGATAATGTAGCAACGCAAAAAACTCTTTAATTTGTAGTCAGCTCAATCCGTTTCTCTTTTCATATTTTAATTTTATTAACAGATTGCGCCGAAGGGTCAGTCTTCCCTTACGGTTTTTCCCCCTATCCTTTATTTACTGAATGGAACCCCCTTATTTTCTCGTTCCTTTATCTCATTTACATCCAAGGTATCCACTGATTTAAAGTTAAATTGAATCTCATTCCATACTTCACAAGCAGCAGCTAGTTCCGGACTCCATTTGCTAGCCTGTCGAATAATTGAAGTGCTATCCTGCGCAAGATCACGCCCTTCGTTACGAGCTTCTACACATGCCTCGAGAGCAACTCGATTAGCTACGGCACCTGGTGCATTCCCCCACGGGTGACCTAAAGTTCCTCCACCAAATTGTAGTACAGAATCATCACCAAAAATATCGGTTAGAGCAGGCATATGCCAAACATGAATACCCCCTGAAGCCACGGGCAGAACACCAGGTAAAGAGACCCAATCTTGAGTAAAATAAATCCCACGACTTCGGTCTTTTTCAACAAAATTCTCGCGTAATAAGTTAACAAAGCCCAAAGTGATCTCTCTTTCTCCTTCTAGTTTTCCTACTACAGTACCCGCGTGAATATGATCGCCACCAGATAAACGTAATGCTTTCGCTAGTACACGGAAATGTATCCCATGATTCTTTTGTCTATCAATAACTGCATGCATTGCACGGTGAATATGAAGAAGTAGCCCATTTTCTCGGCAAAAGTGAGCCAATGAAGTATTTGCAGTGAATCCTCCTGTTAAATAGTCATGCATTATAATTGGAACTCCCAATTCTTTAGCAAAAAAAGCTCGTCTTAGCATTTCTTCACACGTACCTGCAGTAGCATTTAAGTAATGTCCTTTTATTTCACCGGTTTCAGCCTGTGATTTATAAATTGCTTCAGCACAAAATAAGAAACGATCTCTCCAACGCATAAAGGGTTGTGAGTTCACATTCTCATCATCTTTGGTAAAATCAAGTCCACCACGAAGACATTCATAAACTGCCCTACCATAATTTTTAGCGGATAAACCCAATTTTGGTTTAATAGTACATCCCAACAGAGGACGACCATATTTATTCAATTTATCTCTCTCAACTTGGATGCCATGAGGTGGGCCTTGAAAAGTTTTCGTATAAGCTGGAGGTATTCGTAGATCTTCGAGCCGTAAAGCGCGCAGGGCTTTGAAGCCAAATACATTCCCCACAATTGAAGTAAACATGTTGGTCACCGAACCTTCTTCAAAAAGATCTAAAGGGTAGGCTACATAAGCAATATATTGATCTTTTTCTCCAAATACGCGCTCAATATGATAGCATCGACCCTTGTACCGATCAAGGCTAGTCAGTCCATCGGTCCACACAGTTGTCCATGTACCAGTAGAAGATTCCGCGGCTACTGCAGCCCCGGCTTCTTCAGGTGGAACTCCAGGTTGCGGAGTTACTCGGAATGCTGCTAAGATATCAGTGGCTTTGGTTTCGTAATCAGGAGTATAATACGTTAATTTGTAGTCTTTAACACCAGCATTGAATCCAACACTTGTTTTAGTCTTTGTTTGTGGTGACATAAATTTCTCCTTTGAGGTTATGAATTCATAACAAGAAGATCTATTCGACAGGAATGAAAGGCATTTTTGACCAAATTCCCACCTCATCATCCGTATTTGAGTTTCGTTTCCAAATAACAAATACATCAATAATATTATATCCTCTTTCATATATTCATATATATAGTTATATATAGTGCAACCCCTCATTGAATTTTAACGCGAACTAATGAGCATAAAAATAAAAAAAAAGCCACTGAGAGAGACATGAGACATGCAGTCATAAATAATTGAGTCAATACTCTAGTGGATATTATCAAATGTACTGGCTAAACGTTAATGGAAGGAGTGACTTTTATTTAATTAGATAATACCAACAACTAGAACCAAAATCCCCTATTGAATTACCCCTCCACTATAGAGTAAGAATACGGCTAGAACATTTCTTTTTACTTTTGAATTAGAAATAGAAAAGTGTTATTTTTTGATTAGAGTTCAGTTCTATGAGACTAACTCCTAATTCTGATTATGAGGTTTCCTCGATTGAAAAAAAAAAACGGGGGTATATCGTCCAAATAATTGGTCCGGTACTCGATGTAGCTTTTCCACCAGGAAAGATGCCCTCTATTTATAATGCTCTGGTAGTTCAAGGACGACACAATCAGGAACCAAACGTGACTTGCGAGGTCCAGCAATTATTGGGAAATAATCGAGTTAGAGCTGTCGCTATGAGTGATACAGATGGTCTAATGCGAGGTATGGAAGTAATTGACATGGGAACTCCCATATGTGTTCCGGTCGGTAGATCAACATTGGGACGAATTTTCAATGTGCTTGGGGAGCCTGTGGATCAATTGGGTCCTGTCAAGACTAATACAATGTCTCCTATTCATAGATCTGCCCCTGCCTTTATAAAGTTAGATACAAGATTATCTATTTTTGAAACAGGAATTAAAGTTGTTGATCTGTTAGCCCCCTATCGTCGTGGAGGAAAAGTAGGACTATTTGGGGGAGCTGGAGTAGGAAAAACAGTACTCATTATGGAATTAATTAACAATATTGCCAAAGCTCACGGAGGAGTATCCGTATTTGGCGGAGTAGGAGAACGTACTCGTGAAGGAAATGATCTTTATATGGAAATGAAAGAGTCTGGAGTTATTAATCAACAAAAGCTGGTAGAATCAAAAGTGGCCTTAGTTTACGGTCAGATGAATGAACCCCCAGGGGCTCGTATGAGAGTTGGTTTGACCGCCCTAACTATGGCGGAATATTTCCGAGATGTTAATAGGCAAGACGTACTTCTTTTTATTGATAATATATTTCGTTTTGTCCAAGCGGGATCCGAAGTTTCGGCTTTATTGGGTAGAATGCCCTCTGCTGTTGGTTATCAACCGACCCTGAGTATCGAAATGGGTTCTTTACAAGAAAGAATTACTTCCACCAAAGAAGGTTCCATAACCTCGATTCAAGCAGTTTATGTACCTGCAGATGATTTAACAGATCCTGCTCCTGCTACAACATTTGCACATTTAGATGCAACTACTGTACTCTCAAGAAGTTTAGCTGCGAAAGGTATCTATCCAGCAGTTGATCCCTTAGATTCAACGTCAATGATGTTGCAACCACAGATCGTAGGCGAGCAACATTATCAAACGGCGCAAAGAGTAAAGCAAACTTTACAACGTTATAAAGAACTGCAGGACATTATCGCTATCCTTGGGCTGGACGAATTATCTGACGAAGATCGTTTAACTGTAGTAAGAGCGCGAAAAATTGAGCGTTTCTTATCCCAACCTTTTTTTGTAGCAGAAGTATTTACGGGTTCTCCAGGTAAATATGTTAGTCTCGCGGAAACTATTAGGGGATGTACTTTGATCCTTTCTGGGAAACTAGATGAGCTCCCGGAACAGGCCTTTTATTTGGTAGGTACTATTGAGGAAGCTACCGCGAAAGCGATGTGAGAAAAGGAAAAAAATTTTACCAAATGACCCTATTAAAACTTTGTGTACTGACTCCAAATCGAATTGTTTGGGATTCAGAAGTGGAACAAATCATTTTATCTACCAATAGTGGACAAATTGGAATATTACCAAATCACATCCCTATTGCCATGGCTTTAGATATTGGTATTTTGAGACTAAACTTTAATGGCCAATGGTTTTCGATTGCTCTGATGGGGGGGGTTGCTCGACTAGCTAATAATGGAATCACTATTTTGGTAAATGATGCCAAAGGAGGTAGTGAAATTTCGCGCCAAGAAGCTCAAGAAACTCTTAAAATAGCCGAAACGAACTTTAGAAAAGCTTGTGAGACAAAAAATTGAGGCGAATTTTGCTCTACGTCGCACTTAAACACGGATACGGGCCAGTAATGCACTTTCATAAAAACAAAAAAGGCTGGCAAAAAAAACTTATTAGATATCTGCCTAAATCATATCTAATAAGTTAGATCTACTATTGGATTTGAACCAATGACTCCCGCCGTATGAAAGCAGTACTCTAACCACTGAGTTAAGTAGATATTTATTTTTTGATTAAACCAAAAATAAAAAAGTCAAATAAAAATTTTTCGTTCGTTTTCTTCAATTCACTATTAACTTGTCTCAACTCGAAGGTTTCGATTTTACTCGGAAATCGACGCTATTTCACTACGACCAGCTCAGAAAAAACCCACATACGTTTATCATGTTCTTTGATTTAGACTGAAGCAGAGCACTTCCGCTGATAGAGAAACTGATAAAAAGAGGGTTCTAGTCCTAAGAAAAGAGAGACTTACAAGACAATTTGTGTGTCAGGAACCAGATTTGAACTGGTGACACGAGGATTTTCAGTCCTCTGCTCTACCGACTGAGCTATCCCGACCCATTTCCTACTGTAGATTCTAATTATTAATTATATTACGGGAAATGAAACCCATAACAAAAAGATTGTTTGAACCATGCACCAAGCAAATGAAAAAAAGCAGAGAGCAGTTTGTGGGGATAGAGGGACTTGAACCCTCACGATTTTTCAAATCGACGGATTTTCTTCATACTGAAAATTTCATTACTGTCCATATTGACATGTAGAAAAGGACTCTCTCTTTATTCTCTAATCATTTTGTGGTAAAGAGATCTATCAGATTCTTTTTTTGCATTGGTTAGAAAAGCTTCCGTTGAGTCTCTGCACCTCTCCATAGTTTTTTTATAAATATATAAATAAGGATTTGGCTCAGGATTGCCCTTTGTATTCATTCCAGGGTTTCTCTGAATTTGAAAGTGATCACATAGTAAGTTTCCATACCAAGGCTCAATCCAATTAAGTCCGTAGCGTCTACCAATTCCGCCATATCCCCGTCCTTCCCTCTTTTTATTCTCCTTGAAGTATCGATTCACTCTTTTCCAAATAATTGAGAAAATATAATTCTAATTATAATACCCAAGTTAAATATTTGAATCTATTACTGTAGACTATTAAATAGGCATTTTAGAGTCCACTTCAAGAAAAAACTAAAAAAATTCATCTCATGTTGGCCCGCTTAGCTCAGCGGTTAGAGCATCGCATTTGTAATGCGATGGTCATCGGTTCGATTCCGATAGCTGGCTTTTCCATATTTTAATGTCCTTTTGAAATCATCGTATCAACTAAGGAAGATCGGAAGTGCGAACTAGAATGCGTCAAAACATTATTCATTTTATAATTTGATTAGAATTAAAAAAAATTTCCTATCTCATTTAGATAAATTATCAATTATATAATTATATATTATATATTTATATAATATATAATAAATTAGAATAATAAATTAGAATATAAAATAAATTAGAAGTAAATTAGAGAATTGCATATTTTATACTAGTTTAGATGGATGATCTAATTGCATATAAAAATTAAGGAGTGTTTATGTCGCGTTATCGAGGACCTCGTTTTAAAAAAATACGCCGCCTTGGGGCTTTACCAGGATTAACTAATAAAAGCCCTAGGGCTATACGTGATCTTCGAGACCAATCTCGTTCCGAATATCGGATTCGGCTCGAAGAAAAACAAAAATTGCGTTTTCATTATGGTCTTACAGAACAGCAGTTGATTAATTACGTTCGAATTGCCAGAAAAGCCAAGGGTTCAACCGGTAAAGTTTTACTTCAATTGCTTGAAATGCGTTTGGATAACATCCTTTTTCGATTGGGTATGGCTTCGACGATTCCTGCAGCACGTCAATTAGTTAACCATAGACATATTTTGGTGAATGGTCGTCCAGTAGATAGACCGAGTTATCGCTGCAAACCCTGCGATATTATTATGCCGAAGAATAAAACAAAATCTAGCGTTCTTATTGAAAATTCTATGGAGCTATTCGCTCATAAGGAATTGGCGAATCATTTAAACCTCTCCTCAACGCCGTATAAAGGCTTAGTCAATAAAATAGTGGATACGAACTGTATTGGTTTGAAAATAAATGAATTGCTAGTCGTAGAATATTATTCTCGGCAGACTTAGGATAAGTTGTTTTTGGTAAAGTGAATTCAACTACGGTGAATAAGGCGAAATCCGAACGTGGTTTTATCATTGTTTAGTCTATCTATTTTCTTTGATTTTCACGTGTAATTAGGATTCAATACGTTGATGCTAAAAATTTAGCAAATGAACCTGAAAGTCCGGAAAGAGAGGCTCGGTAAACAAAAAAGTTTACATAGCAGTTCCAATGCCACGCCTTTAAACCACTCGGCCATCTCTCCGACATAAAACCGAAAGAGGATGTCCCAAATTACGCGCGAATCAAGCCTTTTTCAACTGATGATTTTTATTTTGAGTGATCGGACAAATAAATTTTAACTGAGAATTTTTTTACCAAAAGGTTCCCATTTTTTTTAGAGTATTTTTTTTTCTGTTATTTTGTAGGACCCGAGCGGGAAAGAAAAAGAATTAGAGAATAAATTTATACCCATGCCTAGATCGCAAAGAAATCGAAATTTTATTGATAGGACATTTTCAATTATCGCCAATATATTATTACGAATAATTCCAACAACTTCAGGAGAAAAGGAGGCATTTATCTATTACATAAATGGGATGTCCGCTCAATGCGAAGGAAATTATGCAGAAGCCTTACAAAATTATTATGAAGCTATGCACCTAGAAATGGATCCATATGATCGAAGTTATATACTCTATAATATAGGTATTATTCATACAAATAATGGAGAACATTCTAAAGCTTTGGAATATTATTATCGAGCCATAGAACGAAATCCTTTCTTACCGCAAGCATTTAATAATATGGCTGTGATTTGTCATTACCGGGGCGAACAAGCCATTCAACAGGGAGATGCTGAAATTGCGGAGGCCTGGTTTGATCAAGCCGCTGAGTATTGGAAACAAGCTCGAACGCTGACTCCCGGTAATTATATAGAAGCGCAGAATTGGTTGAAGATCACTTGGCGATCCACATAAAGGAGTTTCCTTTTTTCGACTTCAATAGATTTTTTACTTTAAAAAAAATGTCTGGTAGTATTGGCTGCTCGTAGAATAATGGGACAAATTCGAGCTTCTATAGGAAAAAAGGAAACAGCACCGTCTCCGAATTTATAAATTTATATGGAAATGTTCACTCAGGATTTATGAGTCTTGGCAGGT